GACTCATGTGCCTTCCAGAACCAGGGGTCTTCGAGCCTGCTGCGTACGATTAGCCAGCCTTGCGGCGGCAAAAGGATTAGACGTCCCCCCATGCTACGGTTCCCTGCGGTCCAAACCTGGCGCCGCATTAGGTTAGGGAGCTAGACGATAATAGCTCCTCCGCATCCCAAAGCGCGCTGCCCTCCTAGGCGCGCAACACTAAGTAATCCAAGCCAACCCACATTACTGACTAACGGTGGATAATCATATTTCTTAGATGTACTAAAGACAACTCCATGAATGAGCAAAATGAAGGTTGCATTAATGATAAAGATCTCTGGGGAAACCGCTAAAAAAAGATTGAACATGTGGGAGGATCCGAACGAATTCTGCTTTCATTTCCCCCGTATGGAGCACTGAGTTACTTACGTTACGGTTTAGCAGGCAGGCTGCACTCTAGGCGGCTAGGAAGGCTCGCTAGACCAGCAGCCAGACCAAGAATGAATGTGTAATGAAGGTGATTCAGGCTCAATAAATAATTGAATGTAGAAAGGGGATCCTAAACTAAAAAGGAGTCATGAGACTCCTTTTTAGAGCGTAATAAGAGGAGGTCGAATTCCAAACCCTTTCTCTCGAGTATACCCATTCCTAAAAATGGACGTCACTTGGGGACACATGGGGATAGCCGCCCCGCGTGGCTAAAAGTAAGCCAAAAGAGCTCAAACTTTTTTTTAGTTCCACTGAGAAAGTCGAGTCTTATAAAAGACGCCACTCTACGAGGGAAGTCCTCGGGTCGAGTCTTTGCGAGTTCATCCTAAACAAATCGAAGCCCTTCCGGTCGGGAAGATGCAGATAAAAGGCCAATAGCCTGCTTCTACGGCATAAGCTTTAAAGAAGAGAGCTATCATAATAAACATTTCATAAGAAAAATTTTTTGTTTAAATCTCAAAGGTATAGGTTAAATTTGGAACAGTAGTCATTTCAATCTTTTTTTCGAAAGAGAAATCCCGAAAAATCCGTCAATAAATGACGAACTCCATTATACAGATGATAGGACAGGGCTAAGGCAGTAATCTCGACGGCGATTAGGATGAGCTTTGATGAATAAAAGAAGAATTGGTAGAAATTCTCATAGGTGAAGCAAATCAAACCTATTTTCAGACAAAGAAGATAAAAAAACAAAACTATAGTGACTAGGAAAGCTCCGGAGATTCTATGGGAAATTGGAAACGTCGAAGTGAGCTGTGGCTTATAAATAGGAAGATGAGGAGATAACGGGCGAAGTAATTTATTATTATTAGAATTGACTTGTGATTTCAATTTGCTTTGGTTCAGTTTCTTTTTCCGCTCCCCCAAAGCAAAGAGAGAGACTTGAGAACTATAGTGAGTTGGTTGTTGACCAACAAACAGCACGGGACTCTTTTTTCTTTGTCGTTGCTTGGCCGTAAACCAAGTGCTTTTCGATCTTTGGCGAACGAGGGTTACCGGCTCTACGACCTTGCAAGGCACTACTGTAGAGCTCTTTGGGCCTGCCGCTTTCTCAATCGAAAATTTCAACTGTCAAGATTAGCCTACTGAACGATTCTTTCTATCACTTACGTCATTTCTTCTCTTAGTCAATTTATAGAAGAAGGGATTCCGGATTCAATTGAAAATGGTACTTTTTTTGATTGAATTCAACCAAACCAAGAACTTCTTCTCTGACATCAACTATCAACTATTATAATATAATAAGTGACTTCCTCCGGAAAAGCTATTATTCCATTCGAGGGACCTTTTTTACTTACTCCTAAAAAGTGAAATCGACACTTTTCTAAAGGGAATTTATTCATAGATCGGATTTCCTTTCCTACGATACATCGAAATGTGCCATTTGGTTGGGAAAATTGTCCTAAATGCTGATTTCCTTTCTAAAGGTGCAATCCATAGAAGCTTTAGCAAAGGGCTTGTCGAAGGACCATCTTTGGGCATTAAAACTTCCAAGGCGGATACGCACCTCTATGCCTGGCTTCCTTCCTCCACAGAACACTTTCTACCGGATAAAATTTGCTTATCTTCTTTCCTCGGTATTTACCGCTGTGCCCCTGCGCTATCAAGAAGAAGGAATACCCGGCTAAGTCCCTTCTACTCATAGCGGGTTATTTCACTCCTAAATTAAGGCAGTGAACTTGGTTTGCGCAAGAATAGAATAGGTTGAGAGCTTAAAGCTAAGATCGACACGGGAACAGAACTGAAAGCAAGTAGACAGATAGGTTGTTTTCGACGAATCCGCTGCTTGAGAATCAGCTGTTCGCGTTTCTCTCGCGGCCGGGAGAAAAGAAAGTCTCGTTGAAAGCAGGAACGAAGACATTTTGTCCATTCCTGCTTGATTGACTTCTTTCCTGAAGCTGCCTAAACTGGATCAATAGAATAGAACACATGCGCCATTACCATGCCTCACGTTCTAGTTCTAGTTCTAAGCGTAAGGAACTTCATTAGTATAAGAAAAGAATAGGAAAGAACCGGGCACGGTAAATCCGCTCATCCTGGCTTCAAATCCTAGCTTGAGTTGCCACGGGGACCTTAGCGCCGCGTGTGTGTTGTGGGAAGGTCCTCCAAGGAAGAGGCATAGAAAGAGTGAGAAAGCTCAATCCAAGAGAATCACAACTGTCGAATCTCGTGCTTAAGCAAAGATAAAATTTTCTTATTGCAGGGACATCTCTTGGGTAAAGACTAGGAGCAATTCCGTGTTTAAGGAAATTAGGTAACAAAGGATCCATGGAACGTAGAAGGGGGGATTTCATACCCGGTTAGGTCTATTGTCCCGCTTTCCTTGGACAAAAGGAAAATAGATAGATAGTTAGTGAGTGTCAGTGCATGTCCCCAGTCCCACCCCGGGGAGTCTGCATTTCCATTTCCTTTGTAAAGCCATCACTGAGGCACATCAGCCTTTAATCCGACTACTAACTTAGTCAAGCACTCAATCGCTTTGAGCCTTGGGCAAAATCATTTCCCTTGCTCGTGGGGGTATTATATATATATACTACCACCTTCCCAGATGAAAGAAATTCAACTCAGAATATCCTCCCTGATTTTTGAGCAGCAAGAACTACGAAAAGGTTGTTTTCAGGGCTAAGAAACCCCTCTCTCTCCTTCTGCTCTTAAACACTTTCTAGTGACCAAGACTCTTCTGATCATCATTGCTTTTTTTGTCCTTCATGAATGAAAGTAATGATGGGAGAGGCAGGCTAAGTCAACCTTCCCCCCTAAGAGAGAATGTTATGCATCCTAATTGGAAGCGCCAGTAGTAGTCTAAATAATGTCCCTTTCTAAGTACAAGACAACAAGCCCAGCTAAAAAGGAAAGTGGTAAGATCTTAGATCTTGATATTACGATATCTTCCTCAAAAGGCCGTCAAAAGGCAGGTTGTCCAAAGACGATTGGGGAACTACGAGTGAGAAGGGTAATAGGCGCACTCGGGCTTCTATCAAGTAAGAAAGGGATTACTAAAGGTACGAGCCAAATACACACCTTTTCATTCATTCAGTACGCCCCGATCGACCCGACCACGAATAACGAGCAAACTTTTCTCTTATCTACGAGAATTTCTGCTTCGCTGCTTTTCCACTTTTAAGGTTAGATGCCCAGGTCAGAGAGTTAACCATTAAGAAATCAGCTCAATTACATCGACCCTCTCTTACTTAAAACATAGTAAGACTTGCATGTCTTAATCATATAGAAAATGAAGAAAGATGCTGAGGGAATGCATCAAAGCTACTAAGCCAGGTAAGCTTTTAAGATTTCAACTGTCCTACGGCTCAATGTCTTATTATTGAATTATGAAGCTGCTTCCATTCCGATCGGAGTTTACGCTGTAGTGAAAGATTCTCTCTTGCTTCCTCCGCTGGAAAGCGGCAGACAGGCAGGGAAAGAAGCTCAAAGATGCTTGATCATGAGCCATATAATTATCACTATAAATAAGAACCACAATTCCAACGGTAGTGATTAATATTGACATAATAGAAGTAAGCGGATCTATCAAATAGCCGAATTCTAAAGAAAAATCGTTAGTAATGATCCAAGACCATACATATTGATAGCTAGAATTGCTATTTATTTGCTGAATAGACAGATTCATTGAAATTATCATCACTGCCTAAAATTTGAAGCGAAAAAGCCGATAAGTGGACACCTTCTTTTAGACAAAGATAGTAAAAAGGATAAACTGTTGTTTCAGCATCGGAAACGACCTCTGAATTGATTTACCTAGTAATCGAACAGTCCTTCCCTTATCGAGGGAAGTTGGGTTCCTTCTCTTCTCTCTACCCACCCATGGCTCCTTTCCCGGAAGTGCCCCACTAACTATCAAACCTTTCGCGGGGGGATAGCATAGTACTTCGGGCCCTGAGCGCAAACGAGACAGCAAATGGATGGAAATTCTCCATTTTATGGCAGCCCTCTTAGGTACGAAAGATAAAGCGAAGAAGTATGTGAAATCGAAGCGCATTGGAATCATCGATCATATGTGTGCCGCGAGTGATCAGTCTGCGCAAAGGCAGAAATAAGAAATAAATTCTTCCCGGAGAGCTTGTCCAGTACCACCGATACCAAAAAAGCATCTCAAGTGATTAGGCGGGGACAGGATTCGAACCTGCAGTCTTCAGGTCATGAGTTGACCTATTACTCTACTCCGCTTAAGAAAGCAATTTTCATTTCTAATGATATTTTGAAATAGAAGTACCTACCACTTCATGGCACCCGAAAGAATAAAGAAATTTTTCCACTTTGGCTAGAAGGTAATGAGTGCACTACTAGGGCTTTAGGCCTGCTTTTTGTCATCAAATAGCTACTTCCTCTCGGCTGTCGAGATATGTCTGTTCGAGTCGTCAGAGAAAAGGAGCTCCTTTTTAGCTTGGCTCTTTGGGTTTCTAGGAAGCCGGTGTTAGGGCCATTACCATTAGTTTCCAGTTTCTGGCCTAGCCCTAGCCGACTCTAGCTCATAGGCTCAAGTTCAAGTGACATAGATGACGGCCAGTTGTGCTGAAGCACAATTGATATCGCAAGCAACTGGAATCAGTGACTTGACTTCAAGAACCAGACCTTCTAACATCTGATTTTGTCTAAGCCACTGTTCTAGTTGTTCAAACACACCAATTTTTCTCGGTTTGTGTGATGCCCGCCTAGAACCGCTTCTAAAGATAGGTACGGAATGAGCCGGGGGTGAAGGCCCTAATGAAAGAGAACATCGATTATGGGTCCACATCAGTAGATTCCCCGGGCACGGGCTACAAAGGGTCTGGGCTCTTACTCACGTCGTCCGTCCCGGATTATATATTGTACGGCGAAACTCGCTAATAGATATCTGTTTTCTCAGGGCATGCACGAAGATATATCTCTGGTCATATTCTTGTGGAAGTCGTCCCGTTCATTGTGCTTCCTCGGCCCTGCTAGCCATTCACTGCTTTCTTCGTTCGAAGTTCTCCCAGATTAGCTTTGCATTCATTCCCAGGTTCTGGCCCGTTCTGGGAGCCGCTTAGATCGAATCTCTCATCACTGGCACTATCCTTTCCCCGGAATCAGAAATGTCTTAAAAAGACCCGTTTAGCAGTCCCTTAACAAGATCTTTGGATTGTGTCCAGAAAAAAGTACTAGCTGTTCAGAAAGAATGAGCGAGTCAGCAATGGGATAATCCTGTTTTTGTTAAGGAAAGGACAAGGCGCGCTTGTTCCTTCTCTATCTATTATCTTTTTTCTATTTGAATTATCGTAATAGATGTTCGAAAATGCAAAGCTTATATCAATGTCTTGGAGGTAGCGACCTCTCGAAACCTCCCTTGCTCTTATGATTTGCCATACTGTGATTTGAAGCTCCATAGTGCCCTGCCGGGGTTCATCGTCCGTACTCGGCTATTCTCGAAAAACCCTCTGCTTACGCTTACAGCAAGTCCTGGCCCACTCGAAGTGCGTCCGAATGAGAATTCGGAACATGCAGCTATAACTGCAATAGAGAACGGATACCAGGGCAAGCAGAGGAGCACCGCATCCCTTTGGTTCATGGGGGTGGCTCACTGGTGCTAAGAGGGGGAGAGTCATTTAAGGGGTGGCTTTCCCGAAGCGGAAAATCTAGAACTCACATGGGTAACGAATCATATGGGCTCGGCGTTTCAAGGACCGTTGCGGGTCCCTCATTTGTCCAGTACCCATTCTGAGTTTGGAATGAGGCGCTACGGAAAAGACATTGATTTGTACCAACGAAGACCACTAGCCGAATTATAAACTACTCAATTCGAAAGAAAGCCAGGTCTTGGATTCAAGAGAGCTTTTAGAATCCTGCTATTCCAGAAAGCAAGTTTTTTGCTTGGATTAAGGAAATTTTTATAATGCTTGGGGTAGGTTAGACCTACCTGTTTCCAAAAACCCTAAAAAAGGCTACTTAGAAATGAGTTAGTTCACGCTAGCAGGAGCGGACGAATGATCGTTAGTCGGCTAAGACCCGGCAGGCAAGCGGTTGCTAGAAAGTCACTAGTAAGATGCGAGCTGGTCATTTATGAAAAGGTACAGGGCGGTTTAGCACAAGAAGGCGGACATCGGTCGAAGCAATCCGTTTCGCAAACGGGAAGTAAGGGTCTGAACAATGAAAAAGACAGACCAGCGTGAACAACTTCGATCGCCAGGAAGAGGCGTGGTGGATCTCTTTCCCGCGAGCCTCGTGTGCTGAGCACCAGGTAAAAACAGCGGATAAATGGCATGCAGGCGAAGAAGCCGGCTCCATACGGGGTAATTAGTAGGGGATGGGAAGGGGAGATTTTAGTTTTAGAATCGTAAAGGGTAGCTACAGCTGGTTAGCGAGAAAACTCTAAGCTTCTAATGCAGAAATTATTACCCCTTCCCATACCCTACCCCGGTGGTGAGGCAAAGCAGAGTTTGCCCTCGTCAGGCAGGAGGATTCGGGAATCAGGAAAGTGTTCAGTGTATGGGCTAACAGAGATAGTTTATGGGCGGGAAGGGGGCTTAAACATCCTATGTTATGTAATACACTCCTTTACAATCTGAAAGCATCCAATCCACATCTGATTCCCCGGGGAGAGGAATCCGCATTAGCGACTTCAACTAGAGAATCCGATTCTCCGTTCGCCGAATCAGAATCCGCTGTCCCATCCGACGAAGAGAATACACGCTGTCCATACTAATACCCTTTTTTTCACAGCAAAGTCATAGTGCAAGCAAGACGTGACTTCTCTGAAGAAATAGATTATTTTATTTAAATTAAATAAGGAGATATCCATATCAGATTCACTTTGAAAAGTTAGTGATCAACCGTGAGGAGTGGACGAAGACGAAGAACTTCTATTCTCTTTCCCATTCAAAAAGAGTTTTCGATCCTAAGAAAAGGGATTCTCGGGCAGTCGACCTTGCGCACCAGACCAAACCCTTGACCTCAAAGCGTCCGGAGCCTGCTTGTCTCTACAAGCGGTGGACATGCAACTCCGGGAATAAATTGATACTTTTACTTTGGACGATAGCGAGTTGGGATTTGTGGTCAAGACAATAACGCGCTTTCAAGGTTTCCTTGCTCGACCACGGGAGAGTAGAAATATCTAAGCCTATCGTTTTCGCCAGAAGATTACCCATTCAGTCTGTAAACAAAGGCCACTGCTCAAACTCTTCGATATGCGCTAGCTAGGCAATCATTTACTGGTCTGAAGGACTCAGGGTCTCCTCGATGCCTTCTCGTAGATGGTCGTTGTTCCTGGATGGAGATTGAAAAGGGGGAGCATGCTTTCGTAGTCAAGGAATGGACAACTACAGCCGTCCCGATTGAGATATAAGATAGTGACGAAGCTATCTCACTCAAGTGAATTGGCAAAAGTTTGTTCGGTTATTCTACTCCTGCTGATGCTATGGGATGTCGCAGATACGCTTTCTATATCTCACTTGCCTTGATCCAAAAACAATCTCAATTAGCTTCGGGTACGGTACACCATAGCCATCTTTTACAAGGTCCTCAACCTTAAGGCTGGGATACCTTGCTACGCACCTCTATCAATTCCATTTAGTGCTTGTCTTGTACAATCCAAGATTCAAAAGGAGCTTCTTCTTCCTTAAGTTGCTTTCAGATTATTAAGGAAAGTCAAGAAAGATTCCAACGGTTAAGTATCCCTTTAGTTCAGCTAGAATCAATCTATTAAGTCGTAAGGCAGAGTCCTCTCAGGCGCCGAGGGCTTTACTCTCAAACGCCGAGGGCTTAGTACCCTCCAGCTCATCAATCTAATTATGCTTTTCACTCGATTCTTAGCTTTCAGATCCTATATCGTAATCGTAGGTAATCACCGAAAACTCTCTCCCGTATATTCCGGGTGAAAAGACCTGTGAAAGTCGGATTGACTATATGCCTTGAGCTGATGTCGTAAAACCGCGAGGCCAAGCGTCTTCTTGGTTGGGCTAGCGATTCGTGACATAGAACGGGAAGAGTACGAGACGGCAGTGATATGAAGGGAAAGCCCATGGCCACATAAGAGTAGACAGTCCGGGTGTTCTCTCCCCTTACTGTGACCTTCCTCTTGAACTGGTCATGGTAGGCGCGTCATCTATAGCAGTTGCCTGCAGGCTGACTAGATCGTTTTGGGACATTGTCTTTGGTCGGGCGATGTCTCTATCGATGGAAAGGCTGACGAAGGGTATTTGGTTTTCGCTCCTTACGTCGTGAAGGCATAAGCCTTTAGTGTTCTATTTCTACCTGCGTATTGAGGTCAATTTCACCAGTTTCCGTTGCTAACTAAATGATGACGCACCCGTTCCTTTCGCTTTAGCGCCGGCGCCGGACAAGGAAGCTTGACTGAGCAAAGAAGACCAGAGAGGTAGGTAATGTTAATTACTCCAGAGCTGCGGAATAGGGATCGCCTAGCTAGCACAGGAGTAGGAGCGACCAGTTGATCGAGTACACCAGCAGATCAAGACCAACAGCCCACATCTTATCTTCTTCTTTGTCCGTGAAAGAAAGCCCCTTACACGCCTTTTGAGGGAGAGTATCCACAGAATTAAACTTTCACAGAATTCTTATCTCCCTCAAGCGGATAGGAGTTAAAGTTTGCTTAGTATTCTAAGAAAATGATAAAATTCACTTCTTCAACTGCTAAGAAGAAGATTATGTTCTCAGATCGGGATTCCTATTAGATTATTTCGATTTAGATAGAAGTATGAAAATCAGGCTCAGGACATGAGGATTAGTGGGAAATTGCCTTTTTACATTTTAGAAAGGAGGAGATGCGAGGAATAGCTCATTAGATACATGCCACTTCGAACTCCAAGTCTTAAGCAAACTGGCATCTACCTTGCCTTGCTCTGTAGCCGAAATAGAAAGATTCAAAGGGCGAAGTGATGCCAAGAAGAAGCTCTTTGAAAGCTATAGTAAAATCGCCCATCCATCAGAAAAAAAAAGACTAACCTCTTGTTCTTTAGAAAGCAATAGGGAAATTCAAGAGAAAACACCTATATATAGATACCAAAGCAGAGGAAGAGAAGAGGAGAAATACTTAATAAAGGACCCGGACCCGAGCTACCTTCCTATAGAAAGAATTAGGAAAAGGAAGGCCGTGTTCCCTATCCGAAATGAAACAGGTAATAAAAAAAAGTAAGGCAAGCAACATGAGTGCAGAGAAAGGGATAAATGGAGACCTGGTTAAACTCTCTTCAATGTCTCTTTCTCTTATATAAGATATTGGAAGAGCACGGGAAGTGTCAAGTCTGTCTGACTTCAACAAACAAACTTACAGCAGGTATGAGTGAGAACCAGATATTGATAGATTCATAGTCCCCCAGAGCAGTAAAAGCGAGCAGGCGAAGCAGTCGGTAGTATTGACAGAGCAATCCGAAGCGGGCCAGAGCGGTGAGACTTCAGTAAGCAGACTGTGACAAAGAAGATGTTGCGAACATAGCTAATTACTGAGCATCAGCTCTGTCCAAAAAGCCAACCACATGGTCTTCCGTGAGGAAGGCGAATCAGTGATCAGTTGCTACTATGAGAGCTAAGCAACTCTTTCTCT